GTGGGATGCTGTATTTCCAGGATTGGATTTCATATTCGAATGAACCTCGTAATCGTAAGAAAGTAGGTTTTTTAGTTATGGACCTAGCAAAAGAAAAATTGAGATAGGTTCCTATATTATTGGATTCCCCCCCTCACAATCGGACGTGAAGGTTTCCTCTCATCCGGCTCAAGTAGTTACACCAAATAAAGATAAGGGGTTCTTCTTCTTTTTCAACTTTGTTCGAGAAAACCCTACAAAAAGCTACTCTTTACTCAAGTTCCCAGTAAGAACCAACCTTTCATTGATTCATTATTATCTTATTTTATTTTTGATTTTCACTCTAACCTTTTTTACTTTCTTTTATGTTTCTTTTATGTTTATGAAAAAAAGGAAATGTGAAGTTCTTGAGTAGTCTACTTCCCCTCAAATTATGAATCCCCTGAAAGGAATATTTTGGGACTCGTAAAGGATTTCTTTGTCTATATATTGTATTGTTACATTCGATCTTTTTTAGGTCTCTACTCACCTCGATGGTTATGTGCCATGATATCCCTTGAAGCATATATGCGATAGATAAGCTCCCGTAACCATGCCATGTCATATTCACTTGTGCTTGCCTGAACAGAATTTCTTTCTCAAAGAAATGTCTAATTCCACAAAAAGTCTTTTTTCACGAGGTATAACTAACTATTCCTATATTATCTGTTACGGAATAGACCATGGATCAATTCCCCTTTTCTTCCATTTTTAAGTCTTGAATGCACCCATAATTCTGAGCTTCATGTTCCTCCTCCCAAGATACATGTCAGAGCCGGGGGCATCCCAATCAGATTAAATGGGATGACAGTTTATCAGTCCAAATCTGTCAAATGAAAATTTCGATCAAATCACACATCGCAATATACTAGGCCCTCTAATTCCCTAAGGGGCTTATCTAAAAGATTCGCAATATAACTAGGAAGACGTTTCAAATACCACACATGAGTCACTGGACATGTCAGTTTGATGTATCCCATTTGGTACCTTCGTATCCGAGAATCAACAAATTCCACCCCGCATTCTTCACAATATTTCGGGTCTTCTTTTTCAGCTCCAATCCCTCGGTAATTTCCACAAGCACAAATCCCACTTTTTATGGGTCCAGAAATTCTTTCACAAAACAATCCATCTTTCTCCGGTTTATTAGTTTTATAATGAAAAGTATAGGGTTTTGTCACCTCTCCAACTATCTCTCCATTGGGTAGAATTTTTTTTGCCCAAGCCCTGATTTGTTGAGGGGAAACTGGTCCAATTCGAAGTTGTTGATGTTTATACTGGTCGATCATAGAATAGAAATTATGATTCATTGAGATCAAGCTTCCTTCCTATTCATCTGGAAGTTCTTTTCAGATACAAGGAAATGATTCAGTTCCAGGGACAAAGATCGTAGTTCTCGAACGAGCAATCGAAAAGATTCTGGAGCACCCTCTGGTTTAGGTACTGTTGCTCCAATAATCGTAGCACCAAGTACTTCTTGACGAGCTCTAATATGATCAGATTTATAAGTAAGCATCTCTTGTAAAATATGAGCAACACCAAATCCCTCTAGAGCCCAAACTTCCATTTCTCCTACTCTTTGTCCCCCTTGTTTGGCCCTCCCTCTAAGGGGTTGTTGTGTAACAAGTGCGTAATGCCCACTGGAACGTCCATGGATTTTATCATCAACTTGATGAATTAATTTTAGGATATAAGACTTTCCTATTAGAACAGGTTGTTCAAAAAGATCTCCTGTTCTTCCATCAAATATTCTGCTTTTTCCCGGATATTCGGGTTCAAATACCCATGGATTTTTTGTTTGCTTACTGGCTTCATATAATTCAGAAAACACTAGTTTTCTTGAGGCCTCTTGCTCATATCTCTCATCAAAGGGCCCTATTCGATAATGTTTCTTTAGCAGATCCCCCGCTAACCCGAGCGAACATTCAAATATCTGTCCCACATTCATTCGTGAGGGGACTCCTAATGGGTTGAATACCATATCAACGGGCGTTCCATCTTGTAAATAGGGCATATCTTGTCTAGACAAAATCTTAGAAATTATACCCTTATTCCCATGCCTTCCAGCTACTTTATCACCTACTTTGATTTCACGTTTCTGTGAAATATATACACGAATCCTTTCTGGATTATAATTGGAAACCCCCTTCCTATGGATCCATCTCACATCAATAACTCGACCCCTTCCCCCTATAGGTAGTCTTAGAGAAGTTTCTTTTGAAGTGGATACCTGAATGCCAAGTATAGCTCGTAATAATCTATCCTCCGGGGCATATGACGATTCGCTCGCTGTCTGAGGTGTTAATTTACCTACTAAGATATCACCTGTTTCTACCCAAGATCCAAGCATCACAATTCCATTTTTGTCTAAATTTCGGAGTAAACGAGCCTCTAAATGCGGAATCTCCTTAGTGATTCTTTCAGGACCTTGGCTTGTTACATGAGTCTTAATTTCATATTTTCGGATGTGAAAAGAAGTATAAATATCTTCATAGACCAAACGTTCGCTAATTAGTACTGCGTCTTCAAAATTGTAACCTTCCCATGGCATATAAGCTACTAATACATTTTTTCCTAAAGCGAGTTCCCCACCAGCTGTAGCCGCACCGCCCGCTAGAATTTGTCCCTTTTTAATGTATTTACCCTGCTGAACCTGATTTTTTTGATGCATACAAGTATTTTTGTTAGAACGTTGATACATAACTAATGGGATACTTAGAGTATTCCCATTACTTGAGAAAAGGATCTTTTGAGTATCAGTATAAATTATTTTTCCCTTGCGTTCGGCTATAGCTGAAATCCCCGAATCTAGAGCCGTTTGGCCTTCCAACCCAGTTCCAACAATGCACTTCTCGGACCGAGAAAGGGGAACTGCTTGGCGCTGCATATTAGAACTCATTAAAGCTCGATTCGCATCATTATGCTCGATAAAAGGAATGAGAGAAGCTCCAATAGAAAAATATTGGAAGGGAAAAATGCTTCTAAGATGAATCTCTTCCCATGCAATAGTTAAGAATTCTTGACGATATCGAGCTGGAACAACCTGTTGTTCTTGAATACCCCGATTCAAGGCCAAAGAATTTCCTGCTGCTACCATATAATATTCATCTCTATTTGGTGATAAATAAACCATCTGTGCCTCTTTTGATCTATCAGATAATTCATAAAACGGACTCTCTATAGATCCCCAATAACCAACCTTCACATGAATAGCTAATGATCCAATAAGTCCAACATTGATTCCTTCGGACGTGTCAATAGGACAAATACGTCCATAGTGACTCGGGTGGATATCTCGTATCCGAAAACTAGCAGTTCGCCCCGTCAATCCTCCAGGGCCCAAATAACTCCATTTTCGCCCATGAACAATTTGTGTCAACGGATTAGTTTGATCCAAAACTTGAGATAAAGGGTGTAGGCCAAAAAACGATTCATAAGTAGTTGTTAATGAAGTTGAATTTACCAAATTTTGAGGAGTCGGTATCAATTTATGCCTGATTGCTCCACATATAGTTCCTCGAACCGTATTTTCTAAACGAACAAGAGCCAATCCAAATTGATCCTGTAATAGATCTGCTACAGAACGAATACGTTTATTTTTCAAGTGATTCATATCGTCAAGTGTACCCATTCCCAATTTCATTCCAATCAAATGATCCACAGCAGCCAATAGATCTCGTGGTAACAAAAATGTATTGTTTTGGGGTATATCAAGATTCAGTCTCCGGTTCATATTTCGTCGACCAATCTTTCCTAATTCACATCTTTGTTGAAAAAATTTCTTTTGTAATTCCTTGCATAAGGACTCAGAAAATACCGGATCTCCCCCTACACAGGCAAATTGTTGATAAAACTCCAAAATAGCATTTTCTTTTGACCCAATCTTTTTTTTCTCTTTATCATTCGAGAAAGACAAGAAAATTTCAGGGTAACGAACATTATCTAGAATTTCTCTTATATTCGAACCCATAGCTGATGATAGAACTAGAATAGATATTTTTTGTTTTCTACTTACACGGGCCCATATCCTTGCTTTTCTATCAATTTCTAATTCCGACCTTCCCCCCCAATCCGATATTATAGTACTGGTATAGACAGAAATTCCGTTATGTTCCAATTCTGAACGGTAGTAAATACCGGGACTTTGCAATATTTGGTTTATCACAATTCGGTATATTCCATTTACTATAGAGGTTCCAAAAGAATTCATTATAGGGATGTTTCCAATAAAAACGGTTTGTTCTTGCATATTTCTACCGGTTTTCCAAATTAAGACCGCGGGTACATATAATTCAGAAGAATATGTGAGTGATTCATACACAGCATCTCTTTCTTTTATCAAGGGCTCTACCAATTGATATGTTTCCACAAATAATTGAAATTCAATTTCTTGATCTCTATCTTCAATTTTTTGAAACTTATGAAATTCTTCCGTCAAGCCCTGATTAATGAACCTACAAAATCCCTCAAATTGTATCTGACTAAATCCAGGTATTGTGGATATTCCCTCATTTCCATTCTGTACCATCTTAATCTGAAGTTTCCTCTTTATTGAAAAAATCCCATTATTATTATTGGCTTGGCTCACTATTCATCGAACCCTACCTATTGATCTAGCAATGATGGAATGGATATTCTGTTTACTGAATCACATAAAAATTTAGTCAACTCCATCCATATATATCATACATATGAACGGAAGCAAGACAGAGAAATGGAGGGCATTTTCGATGCAAGTTCGAATTTGAGCTTGAGCCAAGTACAAATAGAAAGAAATGGAAATTGATAAAGCATTCGGGAAAAATTCTGTCACTTAGGCTGATGGAGTCTTTTATCGGATATCAAAATTGATCCAATTTATACCTAATTCTTTTATTATGATATTATGATCAGGGTACAAAAAAATAAAAAATCAATGAATTAAGGATTTAATCTGCTCTCTATGAATAAGATAAAAACAGAAGAAAACAGCATAGAGTTTCTCTTTTTTTAGCACACACAATTCAATGTTCAAAAAGGAATTCGCAAATCTTTGGTAGTATAATTTCTAAAATACATAAAATACAATGGAATTGCGTACGTATATAGTCATAGGAGTAATCTTTAGGAAGTAAATGCCGATATAGCTGTCTAGCTATCCGTATATCACATCTTTTATCATAATTGAACTTGGTGCAACATAGGTTCGGTCGCACTCTATCATAATGTCTATCTTCTATTCATATTCATATTCAATGAAATATTAAAGCACGGATGATCCTATATAGGGATAGGGATAGGATATGTGCATAAGAAATAGACCCGGGCTCGATATCTTATCTACGTATAAAAATTTCTGTTCTGGAGTTTAAACTTTTCTGGGGTTTACATATACACATATATTTTCTTATAATTCTAATTGATATTCTAATTGATAATGGTAATTGATAATGATTAGTCGTAAATCAATTGGATTTTGCATCCATTAAGATAATACAAATGGAGATATAAAATTAAGAACTGTTCGCTAATTCAAAGTAAGAAAAGTAAGTAAGTAAGAGTAAAAGAGAAAAGAAATAAGTAAATAGTTAATGAAGTAAAAAGTGAATTATTCTAAATTGCCCTGCATTTTACAGTCTGTGACCGGGGCCGGGAATCTTTTCACTTTTCTATAGATCTATCGAATCTATAGAAAAGTGAAAAGAGAAGGTAAGTTTTTAAGCGACGCGTTTTTTGAGATAAAATCAATCGAAGAAAAGAATAGAAACAGGATCCAATAAAAAAGAGGAATTCTTTTTTGGAAAAGGATAAGTCCAATGGGATTCAAGATCCAAAAAGAAATTAAGAAAGTAAAAAATTCAAATCAAAAAAAAATGAGGAGAGGAATAGAAATAGAATTATAGAAATTCTATAAATATATATAAATAGAATATAAGTATAAGAATATCTATACATCTATACATAATTTCTTTATCCATTTTGGATGGAATTTGGCGGCATGGCCAAGTGGTAAGGCGGGGGACTGCAAATCCTTTATCCCCAGTTCGAATCTGGGTGTCGCCTGATCAACAAAAAAATACTTGGAATTTAGTAATCCTGTTGATCGAACTTGACGAATCCTTGCCCATAGGCAAGGGCTAGGTCTGTCGATACTTGATTTTGAGAACCCGTAAGGACCTATAAAAAAAAGACTGTCATCTTTTTCTCAAAATCTGGGTTCTGAGTGTGGCTCAAACAGGTACCAATAAATCTGAAGCAACCCAATCTTATTAATGATTGGTTTGGGCTATTCTGAATTGAATCAAAGAAAAGAAATAGTGAGAATTCATTCTGGGCATCAGAACTATGAAAGTAAGAAGTCGGAAATCTTGGTATCCAAAGGTTCCTAAGAGACACTCCATTTTGGCTCTTAAGATTTAATAATTTAAGAAAGGATTCTAAAAAAGACTATAAAGACTCCCTAATTATTTTACACTAGAACTTTCTTAATATTGAGGTAGTGTCTACTAACTCTGTCTACGATCAAATTAGATTGGATAGGCTAATGGTAAATTCATTTCATAATTGTGGAAAGAAATGAAGATACTTTGTATCCAGACTCACTAAAGGCTCTGAGTGCTGCTCATAAATTGAATCAGAATGGTTGAATGGCTCTTCTTTTTTTTTCCAATTCTTTCTATTTCAATGGAATTCTATTGAATAAGAATTCTAGGAAATTTTTATGAGTGGATTCATGAAATTGTTTCATAAAGAGCTGTAAGTAAGAATCCTATTTTGACTCTGCACCATTGATTCCACTATGATTATGAATCAATAATGGAATAATTCCTTAAATAGGAGACATCATTCACATGGATATAGTAAGTCTCGCTTGGGCTGCTTTAATGGTAGTGTTTACATTTTCTCTTTCACTTGTAGTATGGGGAAGGAGTGGGCTTTAGAGCTAGGAATATTACTAATTTAGTACTTTACTGAAAAATCTACTTGTATCAATTGTGATCATTTTGATACAGCTTAAAAAAAAAACTTGACTTGCTTTAGTTTATCTATCTATTATTTCTTAGATATATTAGATTTATTAGTAGTATTATATTTCTATTTAATCTTCTATTAAATATTTTTCTTTTCTTATTCTATTTCTTATTAGATACTATCTAATATTCTTATATTTAGATAATATATGATATGGTATTTATATGGTATATATTAGTATATGCCCGTACGTTTATTCCTACATTAATTTTTTCGAAGGGCTCCCGGATCCATATCCATAAGCATAATAAGAGATCTAAAAAATAAGGAATTAAAGCAGTTGGACTTGCAATTCTTTTGGATTGATCGAAATGCATACAAATGGGTGTAGATAAAAAATAGAAAATTCGAGTGCTATTTCATTTTGATGTACGTCTAAGATCTATTATTAATTAGATTATAGATATCTATTGTCAATTTCTCTATATAAGAGAAAGCTTCTTTCTGTATACAATACAACTTTCTGTTTTA